AAAATTGATTATTGTGCCTATACAGTTCGAACTATCTGTGGCGTATTAGGTATCAAAATTTGGATATTTATAGATGAGGAATAAAAAGGCTTTCCTTGACTTTTCTTTTTTTTTTTTACCCCCAAAATCCAACAAAAAATAAGAAACTAGTCCATTTTTTTGATTAAAGATAAAAAAAGAGCTCTTAATTCCGTAATTCTTTAATTTTATAGGGTTGAATAAAAATTCGATTGAATTTTTGATATAATTGCTATGCTTAGTGTGTGACTCGTTGGTTTTTTTAGGGATAAGATTAAAAAAAAAGCCCCCTAGTATAAACTAATAACTATAGAACTAAAAACCAACTCATTACTTCGCATTATCTAAATCCAACAAACCAGTCAAGATATGATAGATTATTCATATCATTGTAGCAACTGAAATCTCTTTTTCATAAACTAAAAAAATAAAAAAATCTGATTCTAAGTTGTGAACCAGAATATAGAAAAAAGATGTGGGTAGAGGGATGAGAGAAAGAGAGAAAAAGAATATCGATGATATAGAATTCCAATATGTAAGGTCTATGAGTCATCTCATAAAAGGCAATGTAATAGAGCATCAATACTGATTCATACATAATTAAATGATAGATATAGAACAAAAAAACCAAGAGCCCTGAGCCAATAAAGACTAAGAAAATTGACTCAAGAACAAATTGAATTAAGAGCTCCGTTGTAGAATTAAGACCTAACCATTAAACAAGAAGCGATGGGAACGATGGAACCCATGAATGCAGAAGATTTTATTGAAACCAAAGCCTAACAATTCATTGGTTGGGATGGCGAAAGGAACTGAGAAAAAATTTATCTATTCTGATCTGAGACGTAATGAACTAACCTTACAACTGAAATAGATATTAGAGTAAATATTCGCCCGCGAAAACGTTATTTTTTGGATTGCTAAATTTTGGATTTAGGGCAATCCGATACGATAAAATGAAAAAAAAAAATATTTTTGATAAAAATAAAAAATAAATAGAAATATATATTTAATATGTTTAGTTATATATCCAAAATACCTAAACAAGGTATATACAAATGACTAATAGATTAGATGAAATATCAAAGAATCTCGCAATTTCATCTATTATTCATTAAACATATTTCAATTCAAATTAAATATTTTGAATACTTTTATTCGTGAGGAGCTGGATGAGACGAAACTCTCACGTCCGGTTCTGTAGTAGAGATGGAATTCAGAAACAACCATCAACTATAACCCCAAAAGAACCAGATTCCGTAAACAACATAGAGGACGAATGAAGGGAATGTCTTATCGAGGTAACCATATTAGTTTCGGTAAATATGCTCTTCAAGCGCTTGAACCCGCTTGGATCACATCTAGGCAAATAGAAGCAGGGCGCCGGGCAATGACACGAAATGCACGTCGTGGTGGAAAAATATGGGTACGTATATTTCCCGACAAACCGGTTACAGTAAGACCCACAGAAACACGTATGGGTTCGGGTAAGGGCTCTCCTGAATATTGGGTAGCTGTTGTTAAACCAGGTCGAATACTTTATGAAATGGGCGGAGTCGCAGAAAATATAGCCAGAAAAGCAATTTCAATAGCAGCGTCCAAAATGCCTATCAAAACTCAATTTATTATTTTGGTATAAGAATGTAGAACTAAAGAAAATAGAGCCTGGAAATGAAAAAGGCAAGGTTTCTTTTTTTTCTTTTGACAAAGAATATTTCTTTCTTTTTTTTTTTTTGCATTGAAACAACAAATAAAAAAATGATTCAACCTCAGACACATTTGAATGTAGCAGATAACAGCGGGGCTCGAGAATTGATGTGTATTCGAATCATAGGAGCTAGTAATCGTCGATATGCTTATATTGGTGACGTTATTGTTGCTGTGATTAAAGAAGCAGTGCCAAATATGCCCCTAGAAAGATCAGAAGTGGTCAGAGCTGTAATTGTACGTACCCGTAAGGAACTGAAACGTGACAACGGTATGCTAATACGATATGATGACAATGCCGCAGTTGTCATTGATCAAGAAGGAAATCCTAAAGGAACTCGCGTTTTTGGTGCGATCGCCCGGGAATTGAGGCATTTAAATTTTACTAAAATAGTCTCATTGGCGCCCGAGGTATTATAATAGTCTTAAAATATAAGATGAGACTATGATATAGTTATAGTAGGGTATTAGAAAGAAATAGATTCAAATTCATTTAGTAGATTGTGGTTTACGCATATACCTTTAATTTAATAATATAATTTTTATTCATAAACAAATAAAATAAGTAAAAAAAGCAAAAAACATGTTGATTATATCAAAATTTTTGGGCAACAAGAATTTTACTCCATTATGAGTAAGGACACTATTGCTGACATATTAACCTCTATACGCAATGCTGATATGGATAGAAAAAGAGTCCTTCGAATAGCATATGCTAATATCACCGAAAACATTGTTAAAATACTTTTACGAGAAGGTTTTATCGAAAATGTGAGGAAACATCGAGAAAGCGACAAATATTTTTTGGTTTCAACCCTGCGACATAAACGAAATAGAAAAGGGCCCTATAGAAATCTTTTAAATTTAAAACGGATCAGCCGGCCTGGTTTACTAATCTATTCTAACTATCAAAGAATTCCTAGAATTTTAGGCGGAATGGGAATTGTAATTCTTTCCACTTCTCAAGGTATAATGACAGGCCGAGAGGCTCGACTAAAAGGAATAGGCGGAGAAATTTTGTGTTATATATGGTAATACTTCTTATATCTGCATTGGATACGAGACTTCCTATTTGTTGTTAAAAAAAAGTAAAAAAAAACGCGAAGTATATAATCTTATTCCTCCTACATTAGTTAATACTTTAAGGAGGTTTTACCCGGAATGAAAGAACAAAAATGGATTCATGAGGGTTTAATTACTGAATCGCTTCCCAATGGTATGTTCCGGGTTCGTTTAGATAATGAGGATCTTATTTTAGGTTATGTTTCAGGAAAGATCCGACGTAGCTTTATACGGATACTGCCAGGAGATAGAGTCAAAATTGAAGTAAGTCGTTATGATTCAAGCAGAGGGCGTATTATTTATCGACTCCGCAACAAAGATTCGAATGATTAGGTGGTTTTTTAACTTTAATATTCTCCTTTTCGTGGGAATACGATTCGAAATTGAAAATTTCAAGAAACTTATTTTCTTCCAAGAAGTCGATTCAAAATTAAGGTTAAGGTATGAAAAATATGAAAATAAGAGCTTCTGTTCGTAAAATTTGTGAAAAATGTCGACTAATCCGTAGGCGGGGACGAATTATAGTAATTTGTTCCAACCCGAGACATAAACAAAGACAAGGATAGTCTAAAAAAGACTTTCTAAAAGACCCGATCTACAAATAAAAAAAGGATCCGTTTTGATAAGAAATGGATATATCCATTTATCTATATATATATATATGACTCATATTTATGAGATGATAAAATATGGCAAAAACTATACCAAGAATTGGTTCGCGTAGGAATGGACATATTAGTTCACGTAAGAATACACGTAGAATACCAAAGGGATTTATTCATGTTCAAGCAAGTTTCAATAATACCATTGTGACTGTTACAGATGTAAGAGGTCGAGTGGTTTCTTGGTCTTCTGCCGGTACTTGTGGATTTCGGGGTACAAGAAGAGGGACACCTTTTGCTGCTCAAACCGCAGCTGGAAATGCTATTCGTACAGTAGTCGATCAAGGTATGCAACGAGCAGAGGTCATGATAAAGGGTCCCGGTCTCGGAAGAGATGCAGCATTACGGGCTATTCGTCGAAGTGGTATACTATTAACTTTTGTACGGGATGTAACTCCTATGCCACATAATGGCTGTAGACCCCCTAAAAAAAGACGCGTGTAAAAAAAAATCAACATTAAAGAAATTTCAAGAGAAATAAACAATTCGACCAAATAATATTATATTACTATGGTTCGAGAGAAAGTAACCATATCTACTCGGACACTAGAGTGGAAGTGTGTTGAATCGAGGACAGACAGTAAGCGCCTTTCTTATGGACGTTTTCTTTTGTCTCCACTTATGAAAGGTCAAGCCGACACCATAGGCATTGCGATGCGAAGAGCTTTACTTGGAGAAATAGAAGGAACATATATTACACGTGCAAGATCTGAGAAAATACCACACGAATATTCTACCATAGTGGGTATTCAAGAATCAGTACATGAAATTTTAATGAATTTGAAAGAAATAGTATTGAGAAGTAATTTATACGGAACTTGTGACGCGTCTATTTGTATTAAGGGTCCTGGGTATGTAACAGCTCAAGATATCATCTCACCGACTTATGTGGAAATCGTTGATAATACACAACATATAGCTAGCTTGACGGAACCGATTGATTTTTGTATTGGATTACAAATTGAGAGGAATCGCGGATATCGTATAAAAAGTTCAAATAACTTTCAAGACAGAAGTTATCCTATCGATGCTGTATTCATGCCTATTCGAAAAGTAAATCATAGCATTCATTCTTATGGGAATGGAAATGAAAAACAAGAGATACTTTTTCTCGAAATATGGACAAATGGAAGTTTAACTCCGAAAGAAGCGCTTCATGAAGCGTCCCGAAATTTGATTGATTTATTTATTCCTTTTTTCCATACAGAAGAAGAAAACTTAAATTTAGACGACAATCAACACAAGGTTACTTTACCTCTTTTTACCTTTCATGATAAATTGGTTAAACTAAGGAAAAACAAAAAAAAAATTGCATTGAAATATATTTTTATTGACCAATTAAAATTGCCTCCCAGAATCTATAATTGCCTCAAAAGATCCAATATATATACATTATTGGATCTTTTGAATAACACTCAAAAGGATCTTATGAAAATTGAACATTTTCGTATAGAAGATGTAAAAGAGATATTGGGCATTCTAGAAAAGCAGTTTGAAATAGATTTACCGAAAAATTCGTTTTAAATCTGTTAGATTTGGATTTTTTTCATC